AACATCAAATGACCTAGAGAGTTTTTTTTTATTAAAAAAGTATGAATCCACTTTTAGGAATTATTAAATCCTCTAAATGATTGTTCTGGTGTATCATGGAAATTCTTTGAAATGCAAGAATCAAATAATTCTCTGTGGTGTAACAAAATATCTCTGATTTCACCCTCGAAAAAATTCTTATTTTTGATTTCCAAAGGAATATTCTTATGTTGCCTTGAACGGTGGACTAATCCTTTGAATCCGGTACCAACGGGTATCATCCCTCCTATAACAACGTTCTCTTTTAGGCCTTTCAACCAATCGATCCGACCCCGGAGAGCAGCTTTGGCTAAAACTCGAGCAGTTTCTTGAAAACTCGCTTCCGATATGAAACTTTGAGTATTCAAAGATGTTCTTGTTATTCCCAATAGGATGGCCCTGTAACAGATCGATTCTTCAAAAGCGCGCCCTGTTCGTTCCGCTCGCAACAATCCAATTAGTTCTCCAGGTAAAAAAACATTAGACATTCCATCCTCTGAAACTAATACTTTTGATGTTATTTGGCGTACAATAATTTCTATGTGCCTATTATGGATTTGCACCCCCTGGGATCGATAAACCTTTTGGATCTTATTAACCAAAGATATACGACTTTGCACTATAGTTAGCTCAGCACCAATCAAGAATCCCCAAGGAATTCCAAGAATTCTTGTTATATGCTCGTTCCAACCCTCAACTCTTTTTTCTAGGTTCATTGATATTGAATCAATTGAACGCACTTCTAACACTTGTTCCACTTTTGGAAGACCCTGCGTTATATCGCCGGATCTCGATTTTTCATATATAAATGTAACTAATGTATCTCCTTCGTAAAGGATTTCTCCATAATGGCCATGAACAGTTGCTCCTGGAGTGGCTAAATAAGGCTTAGCGGATCTTATTACTACAGAGTCCAGTTGAACAATCAAAACTTGACCCGATTTTAGGTGTGGTCCATTTTTGGCTATACATACATTTTCACAAATAAACTGCCCAAGACTGATTATTGTAGATGTTTCTTCACAATAATTATCATAACTATTGTGAGGGAGAAAATACCAATTCAAATTGAATGAATTCAAAACGATGTTACTGCATGGATCGGGATTATAAATCCTCCCATTTTCATCCATTAAATAATATTTAAGTACTTGAAAGGTCTGTTTTAAATTTTCAAGTTGCAAATATTTAGTTACTAAAACCGGATTATGAGTTATTAAATCGTAAAATGAATAAAAATTCACAATTTGAAGGACTGTTCCTAAAGGGCCGATCGAATTCCTAATTTGAATTATAGGATCTTTTTTAATTGATTCTTTTATCACATTGTGATATTTTGCATCATTGAATGGACCCATTTGAAAACAATTAGATGATGACAAAATTATCAAAGATGGGCATTCCTTATTTTTATTTAACAAAGTGCGAATAGTTCCGTGATTTTGGCTAGGTGATTGTTGAATCTTTGTCTTGGAATAAATGGAATAAAAAGGATTGATATGGGTGTGATCTGACACATTATCAAAGATCAATCCTGAGCCTGACGGATCATTCCTTTTTCTGAGATACAAAATATGGGATTTCACTAAGTCGATTCTTAGAAAATCTCGAATCAGACCATTTGTACTTACTTCAACAAAGGAAGCATGGGCCTCTTGCATCGAAGAACTTTTTTCGTCTTCGTCCCAATTCAAAATTAAACAAGTTCGAACTAATTGAATACTTGTGTCAGAAATTCCCCGAATTGGTTTTCCATTTCCGTAAACAATATAATTGACAACTCGAAGTTGCATATTATCCTTTTCTTGGAACAAATCCGGGGGGAAGAGTGTTGCTAAATTTATACCGTCCAATATTTCATATGTCACTACGGGTCGAACTAAAACAAAATACTTTTTCTTAGTAGATGTGATCCTTTGGACATAGACCCAATTTTTCAATTTTTTGGATTCCTTATAATTTGTTTTTCCTGTTCCTGGTGGTATCAAGATGCCGCTGTGTCGGGATATCTTATCCGTTTCTCCAGGAAAATGGATATCTCCCGAAAAGATTTTAAGTTCAATCCTTTTTTTTTTTCTCTCCACTCGGACTAATCCGCCCACTCGGCTTCTTGTATTTAAAGTAATTCGTGTATCTACTCCAATTAAACTATTGTTCCGTACCATTATTGAAGAAGATTCAGGTAAAATATGTACTTCTTCGGGAATGAAAAAAAATCGATCTATTTTGTGGTATTTTTGCTTAAATTCTTTGATTCCTCGATACTCAATCAAATCCTCTTTTTTAACCATTAAATGCATCCCTATAGTCCCATATTTAGTAATTCCCGAACTGTTTCTTCTGTATCGAGGATCATCGAAATAAGCAAGAATACTATTTCTATGGAAAATACCCTTTATGGGTAGTTCAATCGATATACCCGAATGGGGCGTTAGTTCTATCTCTCGTTCTTGAATCGATTGGAATGGAATGACAAATCTAT